GAACTAGAAAGTTCTTTTTCTCGGAATTCTAGTTATCTGAATAATGGATCTAAGAGTAAGAATCCCGACCACGATCGTTACATGGATGATACTCAGTATACTTGGAATAATCACATTAATAGTTGCATTGACAGTTATCTTCAGTCCCAAATCTGTATTGATAGTTACATTGTAAGTGGTAGTGACAATTCCAGTAACAATTACATTTCTAGTTCCATTTGTGGTAAAAGTGGAAATAGTAGTCAAAACGAGGATACCAGAACGAGTGATCAAACTATACCAGAAAGTTCTACTAATCTGGGTGTAACTCAACAATACCGGCATTTGTGGGTTCAATGCGAAAATTGTTATGGATTAAATTATAAGAAATTTTTTAAATCAAAAATGCATCTTTGTGAACAATGTGGATATCATTTGAAAATGAGTAGTTCAGATAGAATCGAACTTTTGATCGATCCGGGCACTTGGGAGCCTATGGATGAAGACATGGTCTCTCTGGATCCCATTGAATTTCATTCGGAGGAGGAGCCTTATAAAAATCGTATCGATTCTTATCAAAGAAAGACAGGATTAACCGAGGCTGTTCAAACAGGCAGAGGGCAATTAAACGGTATTACCGTAGCAATTGGGGTTATGGATTTTCAGTTTATGGGGGGTAGTATGGGATCCGTAGTCGGGGAGAAAATTACCCGTTTGATTGAATACGCTACTAAAGAAGTTCTACCTCTTATTATAGTGTGTGCTTCCGGAGGGGCACGCATGCAAGAAGGAAGTTTGAGCTTGATGCAAATGGCTAAAATATCTTCTGCTTTATATGATTATCAATCAAATAAAAAGTTATTCTATGTACCAATTCTTACATCTCCTACTACCGGTGGGGTGACAGCTAGTTTTGGTATGTTGGGGGATATCATTATTGCCGAACCCAATGCCTACATTGCCTTTGCGGGTAAAAGAGTAATTGAACAAACATTGAATAAAACAGTACCCGAGGGTTCACAAGCGGCTGAGTATTTATTCCAGAAGGGCTTATTCGATCTAATCGTACCACGTAATCCTTTAAAAAGCGTTCTGAGTGAGTTATTTCAACTCCACACTTTCTTTCCTTTGAATCAAAATTAGAACATTAAGTTCAATTATTTTGAGCAAACAAGTAATTAGTTTATCGGAATCCAAGTCAAAATTAGACGAATGGGGTTTTCTTTGTTGACATAAGATCTCATTATATAAAGAATCAAAAGTCACAGAAAATTCGCCCCTTTTTCTATATTCCTGATTATTGATCAAGAAATGAAATTCTTATTTTCGTGAAATGAAATTAGGCAAATCAAAAAAATATACTCTTCTCGTCATATATAATGAAAATCTATAAAATATAGAATTTTTTATTTTTCTATATCTTACGATAATCCTATTTTGACTAAGAATCCCTGCTGGATGGGATTCTAACAAACCCTTCATTCAATATTGAATATAAATAGAATCTAATTAATTTTTAAGAAACTTTTTGTTTAGTAAATGAAATTCGAAGACAAGAGCAAAAAATGAAGAAAATAATATCTCATCCATATCCTTTCAAATCTTTCATGTAGAAAGATGAAAAACTACATTATATACTCACTTAGATAGATACTTAGATTTATACTTAATACATATTAAGTAATAATAATAATTTAATAATAATAATTCCAATTTAGAATTATCAAATTATAATAAGATATCTTTATATATAATCAAATTATAATAAGATATCTTTATATATAATAAGATATCTTTATATTATAAATATAAATAATAATAACAGGTACAAATAGTAAATCGAGGTACCCATTCTATGACAACTCTTAACTTTCCCTCTGTTTTGGTGCCTTTAGTAGGCCTAGTATTTCCGGCAATTGCAATGGCTTCTTTATTTCTTCATGTTCAAAAAAACAAGATTGTTTAGAGCCGATGGCACAAAATCTCATCTATTTTTTTTTTCAAAACTGACGTTTGTATCATAACACAGATATCCATTTAGCAAAATATGGTATAGTATAAGCGGCTTCCGCCGAAAAACTCTTATGTCTCCATAAAATGCTATAGGGGTCAATGGATTCTAGCTATTTTCAAATAGACCCGAATCGACGGATAGCTGAACTGTAAAGTTGGTCTATCTATTTGGCTATCTTTAGTGAGATCATACGAAGGGTATGTTATTAGTTTAGATCTAACGAATTTAATGAATTACTCCTAAAGGGTCACATCAAACTAGTGCTAGTTGATGCGAGTTACTTCGGAAACAAAAGGACTAAAGTCAAATTCATTTGGGGTATTCTCTCAATTCCAAAAAAATCAACTGGATCAAGTATGAGTTGTCGATCAGAACATATATGGATAGAACCTATAACGGGGGCTCGAAAAACAAGTAATTTCTGCTGGGCTGTTATCCTTTTTTTAGGTTCATTAGGATTCTTGTTGGTTGGAACCTCGAGTTATCTTGGTAGAAATTTGATATCTT